AAAAAATGGGGGGAATTCAAAATATAATTTTCATTTTTTGTTTAGTTGTTTAGAATTTCGAAATTTCTAATAGAATTGAAATTTCGTAGAATTTATTGAAATTTAGTAGAATTTCCAAATTCTTATTTTCATTTTTTTTATTAAAAATTCGAAATTAAATATTTAATAAAAGAAAATTTAAATTTTTCTTTTTTAATTTATGTAGAAATTGAAAATATTATTTAAACTATTAATTATTTAAAATTATTTAAACTATTAATTATTTAAAATTATTTAAACTATTAATTATTATTATATTAATTCTAAATTATTATATTAATTATATATAGAATTCTATTCTATTAATATTCGATGAATATTTATTCTATATTTGATTCTATATTAAAATATAGAATATTAATTTATTACTATTTTTTTTTTTTTTTTTACTATTTTATTTATTAATTTCTATTTTAAATTTATTAAATATTTTTTATAGTAAAAAAAAAATTTTCATTTCTATTACTATGATATATATTAATAAAATCATTAATATATTAATAATTTCTATATTAGTTTTCTATATCATTTACTAATTTCTATATTATTTTCTATATTATACTATCATTTTTTAGTATATTACTATATTATTGATTAGATCATTAATTAATCTATATATATATTAAGTTAAGATTTATATATTATTTTTAGATTCTTTATTTGTATTATTTATTATTAATTCGAAATATTAATTAATATTAATAAGGAATATGAATTAATAAGAATATAAGAAGTATATTGTTTACTTTATCTTTCTATTCTTTATATTGAGATTGAATTGATATTGAATACGGCAAAAAGAACTCCTTTTTTTCTTTACGAAGTACATGAAGTATGCCAAAAACCTATTTTACAATGTTAACAATGAAAGTTTTCAAAGATTTTCTCATTTTTCAAACTTCGACTTGTGAACTTGTCCATAAATACAGTACGTGGTTCTTAAACTCGTGTAACTTACTAGAGGATTGGGGTTTGGTTGGGTTAGGTTGGAATGTGTTTTTAATCGAGTTCATGTCACGATTTTACCTCGAAAAATTCATTAGGCTTGAATAGGTAGCAAAAAGATAAAGAAAAAAGTCTCACTAACTTGTTAATTACGGGCAGGAGGGGCGGAAATTTCATATGTAATTGATTGACCTATTAAGAGGAATGAAGAAATTATGGTTTGCTTAACCAAGATTCGAACAAATACAAATTGGATTTACCTACTGAAATATGATTTTTTTGGTTTCAGTTTTATGTCTCGGCCCGGAATGATTGTTGCGAGCAAGCTTATGAGAATGGTTTTTTTTTTGATGAACCAAGTAATCGCCCCCAAGCGACCAGTTCCAAACAACAAAGAAAAAAAAGAATGAAGAAATGAAAACAAGAATTTTTTTATTTGAATTTTTTTTAGGGCTATACGGATTCGAACCGTAGACCTTCTCGGTAAAAGAGCTCAAACTTATTATTATCAAAATGATTCGAACTTTTTCAAAAACCCAACATGCATTTTTTTTTTTTGCATTGGGCTCATTCATTAACTGATATAAATAATCAGTTAGTCTACCATAATTCTCTTGATAGAAAGATAACAAGATGGCTCTATGTGCTCGGATTTATTGATTACGATCCGAGAGCACTACCAAAGTGTTTCAAAGAAGGGTTATCCTGATGTAGGTTTGCTTTTGACTTAGATCAATCTAAGTTAAATAGAATCTCCATTGCCCCGCTTCTGCTTAAAGAATACAGTATGAAACTTTATACACCTTAAAGTTCATAGGATAGGAAGAAAAGAAAATTTTTTGAGGTCCTTATACTCATTATGCCTAGCATTGAATAGACTGCGTATTTACCTTATCAAGGTCTTAAATCAATGATGGGGTTATATTGGGCGTCTAAAAGGATACCTAAGTTTACCCGAATCTTTTGTGTCAGGCTATTGTTCCCTAAAAGTCATGGAGTAAGACATCGGCTTATTAATAAGTCTTTTGATTACATGATGGCCTTCTTTGAAAAAAAAAAAAAAACATTGGCGCGCGTGTAAACGAGGTGCTCTACCTAACTGAGCTATAGCCCTTTGGTTTGTGATACATATTTTATCATGTCGCTAATTTGTTGTCAAGATAAATATTATATGACGCAACATCCTATTGCTTTGATCGATATTGCTTATAAATAAGATTCCATATATAATATAATTAATCTTAGATTTCGAATCCATTGATGTGATGGATTCCATATCTTTCTTTTTCTTTTTGGGATGATAACTGACCTACTTAACTCAGTGGTTAGAGTATTGCTTTCATACGGCGGGAGTCATTGGTTCAAATCCAATAGTAGGTAGAACTTATTAGATATCAGAATCAATGCTATCTAATAAGTTTTTTTATTCACCTAAATTTTATTAATTTTTGATCGTTTTCATTTTTGAATTAAAAAAAAAAATTTGTTGTATTCGAATCTGATTCTACTTAATAAT